TTTAATGTCCTTTTCAGGAGCTAGGGGAAATGCATCTCAGGTCCACCAATTAGTAGGTATGAGAGGATTAATGTCGGATCCCCAAGGACAAATGATCGATTTACCCATTCAAAGCAACTTACGCGAAGGACTTTCTTTGACGGAATATATAATTTCTTGCTATGGAGCCCGTAAGGGAGTTGTAGATACTGCTGTACGAACATCAGATGCTGGATACCTTACACGTAGACTTGTTGAAGTAGTTCAACACATTATTGTACGCAGAACAGATTGTGGTACTATTCGAAGTATTTCCGTAAGTCCTCGAAATGGGATGACGGAACGCATTTTTATCCAAACACTAATTGGTCGTGTATTAGCAGACGATATATATATAGGTCCACGATGCATTGCCGCCCGAAATCAAGATATTGGGATTGGACTTGTCAATCGATTCATAACCTTTCGAGCACAACCAATATATATTCGAACTCCATTTACTTGCAGGAGTACATCTTGGATCTGTCAATTATGTTATGGTCGGAGTCCCGCTCACGGTGACCTGGTCGAATTGGGGGAAGCTGTAGGTATTATTGCGGGCCAGTCAATTGGGGAACCGGGCACTCAACTAACATTAAGAACTTTTCATACTGGCGGAGTATTCACGGGCGGTACTGCAGAACACGTACGAGCTCCCTTTAATGGAAAAATTCATTTCAATGAGGATTTGGTTCATCCTACACGTACCCGTCATGGACATCCTGCTTTTCTATGTTCTATAGACCTGTATGTAACTATTGAAAGTCAGGATATTATCCATAATGTAAATATTCCTCCCAAAAGTTTGATTTTAGTTCAAAATGATCAATACGTAGAATCAGAACAAGTGATTGCTGAAATTCGTGCCGGAGCATCCACTTTAACTTTTAAAGAGAAGGTTCGCAAACATATTTATTCTGAATCAGAGGGAGAAATGCACTGGAGTACTGATGTCTACCATGCACCTCAATATACTTATAGTAATGTTCATCTATTACCAAAAACAAGTCATTTATGGACATTAGCAGTAGGTACGTACAGATCTAGTATTGTCTGTTTTTCTCTCCACAAGGATCAAGATCAAATAAATGTTCATTCTTTTTCTCTCGAAGAAAGATACATCTCTGACCTATCAGTAACTAATGATCCAACGAGACATAAATTGTTTAGTTCGGATTCTTCTAGTAAAAGAAAGGGGGGGGTTCCTGATTATTCAAGACCTGGTCGAAGCATATCTAATGGTCATCGGAATTTAAAATATCCTTCTATTCTCCACGAAAATTCTGATTTTTTGGCGAAGAGGCGAAGAAATAGATTGATCATTCCATTACAATATGATCAAGAGCGCGAGAAAGAACTAATACCCCGTTTTGGTGTTTCAATTGAAATACCCATAAATGGTATTTTACGTAGAAATAGTATTCTTGCTTATTTCGACGATCCCCGATACCGAAGAAACAGTTCAGGTATTACAAAATATGGGACTGTAGAGGTCGATTCAATCGTCAAAAAAGAAGATTTGATTGAATATCGAGGAGTAAAAGAATTTAGTCCAAAATACCAAATGAAAGTAGATCGATTTTTTTTCATTCCAGAGGAAGTGCATGTCTTACCTGGATCTTCGTTGATAATGGTCCGTAACAATAGTATTATTGGAGTGGATACACCACTCACTTTAAATATAAGAAGCCGAGTAGGTGGATTGGTCCGAGTGGAGAGAAAAAAAAAAAGTATTGAACTAAAAATATTTTCTGGGGATATCCATTTTCCTGGAGAGACAGATAAGATATCCAGGCACAGCGGCATCTTGATACCACCGGGAACGGAAAAAAAAAATGCTAAGGAATCAACAAAATTGAAAAATTGGATCTATGTCCAACGGATCACACCTACTAAGAAAAAGTATTTTGTTTTGGTTCGCCCCGTAGTCACATATGAAATAGCGGATGGGATCAATTTAGCAACAATTTTCCCCCGGGATCTTTTGCAGGAAGGGGATAATGTCCAACTTAGAGTTGTTAATTATATCCTTTATGGAAATGGCAAGCCAATTCGAGGACTTTATCACACAAGCATTCAATTAGTTCGGACTTGCTTAGTATTGGATTGGGACCAAGAAAAAAATGGTTCTATAGAGGGGGTTCGTGCTTCTTTTGTTGAAATAAGGACAAATGAGCTAAATTGCAATTTCATAAGAATTGAGGCAGTCAAGTCCCCTATTCCGTATACCGGAAAAAGAAATTGTACGGCGAGTTCAGGATTGATTAGCCATAATAGATTAGATTACACCAATATTAATCCTTTTTATTCCCAGGCAAAGAGTCAATCACTTACCAAACATAAAGGAACTAGTGGTACGTTGTTGAACCAAAATAAGGAATGCCAACCTTTGAAAATTTTGTTATCATCCAACTATTCTCGAATTGGTCCACTCAATGGTTTGAAATATAACAATGCGACAAAAGAATCAATTAAAGCGGATCCTATAATTCCAATTAGGAATTCGTTAGGCCTCTTAGGTACAGTAGTACTCAAGATTGCAAATTTTTATTCATCTTACCAGTTAATAACTTATAATCAGATTTTATTAAAGAAATATTTGTTACTTAACAAATTGAGTCAGACTTTCCAAGTACTTAAATATTTTTTAATAGATGAAAATAGGTGGATTCATAATCCCGATCCGTGCAGTAATATCATTTTTAATCCATTCGATTTAAATTGGTGTTTTCTCGACCATGATTATTGTGATGAGACGTCCACAATTATTAGCCTTGGACAATTTTTTTGTGAAAATGTATGTCTATTCAAATATGGATCACAGAAAAAATCTGGGCAAGTTCTAATTGTTCATGTTGACTACTTAGTCATAAGATCAGCCAAGCCCTATTTGGTTACTCCAGGAGCAACGGTTCGTGGTCATTATGGGGAAATCCTTCACGAGGGAGATACATTAGTTACATTTATATATGAAAAATCAAGATCTGGTGACATAACGCAAGGTCTTCCAAAAGTGGAACAAGTGTTAGAAGTGCGTTCGATTGATTCAATATCGATAAATCTCGAAAAGAGGGTTAAAGGTTGGAATGAACGTCTATCAAGAATTCTCGGAATCCCTTGGGGATTCTTGATTAGTACGGAACTAACCATTGCCCAAAGCCGTATCTCTTTGGTTAATAAGATCCAAAAGGTTTATCGATCTCAGGGGGTACAGATCCATAATAAGCATATAGAGATTATTGTCCGTCAAGTAACATCAAAAGTGTTGGTTTCAGAAGATGGAATGTCTAATGTTTTTTTACCCGGAGAGCTAATCGCATTGTTGCGAGCGGAACGAGCAGGGCGTGTTTTGGATGAAGCGATCTGTTATCGAGCAATCTTATTGGGAATAACAAGGGCATCTCTTAATACTCAAAGTTTCATATCCGAAGCTAGTTTTCAAGAAACTGCTCGAGTTTTAGCAAAAGCTGCTCTACGGGGTCGTATTGATTGGTTGAAAGGCCTGAAAGAAAATGTTGTTCTAGGGGGAATTATACCTGTTGGTACCGGATTCAAAAAATTAGTACATCATTCAAAGCAACACAAAAACATTCATTTGGAAATCAAAAAGAGGAATTTGTTTGAAGGAAAGATGAGAGATATCTTATTTCCCCATAGAGAATTCTTGAGTTCTAGCGTCGCAAACAATTTCTATGAGACATCAGAACAATCATTGACACAATTTAATGATTCCTAAAACGAGACTCCTTTTTATATTATAATTTAATTATCTGGTATCTGGTCCAATTTTCTTATTTGATTGATAATAAAGATCATAATGAATTAAAAGGAATTAATGGTTTGGATCGTGTATCAACGGTCAATCCTCGGTAGAAAGTTCCATCGGAACAATTATTTATTTCAGATACCTCGTCTCGTTGTGTTTTTTTTTTTTTAAACAACGAGCAAGTATGGGGAAAAATGACAAGAAGATATTGGAACATTAATTTGGAAGAAATGATGGAAGCGGGAGTTCATTTTGGTCATGGTACTAGGAAATGGAATCCTAGAATGGCACCTTTTATCTCCGCAAAGCGTAAAGGTATTCATATTACAAATCTTACGAGAACTGCGCGTTTTTTATCAGAGGCCTGTGATTTAGTTTTTGATGCAGCAAGTAGAGGAAAAAACTTTTTAATCGTTGGTACAAAAAATAAAGCAGCTGATTCAGTAGCATCCGCTGCAATAAAGGCTCGGTGCCATTATGTTAATAAAAAATGGCTTGGTGGTATGTTAACGAATTGGTCTACTACGGAAACGAGACTTCAAAAGTTCAGGGATTTAAGAGCCGAACAGAGGATGGGGAAACTCAACCGTCTCCCCAAAAGGGATGCAGCAATGCTGAAGAGACAATTATCCACCTTGCAAACATATCTGGGTGGGATCAAATATATGACAGGGTTACCCGATATTGTAATTATCGTTGATCAGCAAGAAGAATATACGGCTCTTCGAGAATGTGTCATTTTGGGGATTCCCACAATTTGTTTAATTGATACAAATTGTGACCCAGATCTCGCGGATATTTCGATTCCAGCCAACGATGATGCTATCGCTTCAATCCGATTGATTCTTAACAAATTAGTATCCGCAATTTGTGAAGGTCGTTCTAGTTATATAAGAAATCATTGATTATGATTAATCAAAATTCATTATTAATTAATAATAAGATCGATAAGTCAATTACTTCAGGAAACTTCATAGATTTTTTATTGGATCGATTGCTATTCCTGGATTAAAAAAAAAGATAAAAAAAAAAGAGTACTTGGGGATATTATGGGATTGCTTAGTATCCTAAATATACGATTAATGATTAAAGTGGGTCAGTTAAGAAAGAGATGGGTGAATCAAAATAATTTTTTTTTAAGTTCAATTTCTGTCAGAGGACAATATGAATGTTATACCATGTTCCATTAACACATTTAAAGGGCTATATGATATATCGGGTGTCGAAGTGGGCCAACATTTATATTGGCAAATAGGAGGTTTACAAGTCCATGCCCAAGTACTTATCACTTCTTGGGTCGTAATTGCTATCTTATTAGGTTCAGTCACCATAGCTGTTCGGAATCCACAAACCATTCCGGCCGACGGTCAGAATTTCTTCGAATATATCCTTGAATTCATTCGGGATTTGAGTAAAACTCAGATTGGAGAAGACTATGGCCCCTGGGTTCCCTTTATTGGCACTATGTTCTTATTTATTTTTGTTTCTAACTGGTCAGGTGCTCTTTTACCTTGGAAAATCATAGAGTTGCCTCATGGAGAGTTAGCTGCGCCCACGAATGATATAAACACTACTGTTGCTTTAGCTTTACCTACGTCAGTGGCATATTTTTATGCGGGTCTTAGTAAAAAAGGTTTGAGTTATTTTGGGAAATACATTCAACCAACTCCAATACTTTTACCAATTAACATCCTAGAAGATTTTACAAAACCTTTATCGCTTAGTTTTCGACTTTTCGGAAATATATTGGCTGACGAATTAGTAGTTGTTGTTCTTGTTTCTTTAGTACCTTCAGTAGTTCCTATACCCGTCATGTTCCTTGGATTATTCACAAGCGGTATTCAAGCTCTTATTTTTGCAACTTTAGCCGCGGCTTATATAGGTGAATCCATGGAGGGTCATCATTGACTAGCTTTTCCAATTTTTTTTTGAAACCTTATCCCAATTTATGTGGAGTTCAATTTAATATAATCGACTTGGTGAGAAATTATAATAGATAAAACTTTTTTATTTTTATATAGGGTATAGAGTCGTAGCGGGAAAGATCTACGATATTATTTAATTGTAATAAAATCTTAGGAAAAAGATCTAGATCTTTTTCCTAAGATTTTAGCTTATTTATATTATGGACTTCTAGACTTCTCCAATTTGTAAAATCAATTTATATTATATTTGTGTATTTATATTTATTTGTTTTGTTATTTATATTTGTTTAGTTAATTACAATATTACAACAATTTCAAATTTGAATATGAAATTTGAATAAGATAAAAATTCTTATCTTTTAAAGATGTAAGACTAAAAAAAAAGCGAGTTTAGCTTAAGAAAATGAAACTGGACATATGTAATAAATAGTTATGTTATTAAGTCTGTCCAGCCCCCCCATAGGATTCATAAAAAAAATTCTTGAATCATATTCAATAGGCGGTTTACATTATGGAAGAAACAAATGTATATGTGATATTAGAAATTCACTAGTTCTAGTGGGGCTCTTTTATCTTATAGAATATAGAAAATTTCTAGTTCATTTCACAGTTCACTGCACTTAACTTAGATGGGATTCCAATAGAAGGTCCTTCCGCTTTGTCTGTGATTTGGGGATTGAACAAATAAACAGATAAACTCTGAACTCAAGGATTTAGAAGAAAAAAGAATGCAGAATTGAATTAAAAATAAGTTTAGAATAAAGAAATGCAATGATTAGAATCATATGCATCTAGATTTACAAAAATTCCATCATGTCTAAAAACTAAAAACGAGATTTCGAAGTATTTCTGATGATTAATTGGTTGATTGTATCATTAACCATTTCTTTTTTTTTTGTGAGGAGCTTAGCTTACCATGAATCCACTGATTTCTGCCGCTTCTGTTATTGCTGCTGGATTGGCCGTAGGGCTTGCTTCTATTGGACCTGGAGTTGGTCAAGGTACTGCTGCAGGTCAAGCTGTAGAAGGTATTGCGAGACAGCCAGAAGCAGAGGGTAAAATACGAGGTACTTTATTGCTAAGTTTGGCTTTTATGGAAGCTTTAACAATTTATGGACTGGTCGTGGCATTAGCACTTTTATTTGCAAATCCATTTGTTTAATTCTGGAAGAGTTTAATTCTAGAAGAAAAGTACGTAATGTACTTTTTTTGACTTAGACTCGCCATTTTTTTTATATCAACATTTCACTCTAACAATTACTTATTGGTTGAGAGAATACCTCCGGGAAGGACGGATTTTAGGATTAGTAATTAGCGGATCCTCTCGCTTTCTTCCTTCCCGTTTTTAGTTCTTAATATAATGGAAACTCCTTTTTAGGATGTGTTGCAACGCAACAAACGAGGCATTTTGTAATTGGCACAATACCCAGGACCGACCCCAATCAAGAAAGTATCTTCTTGGAAACTGGAAACTTTAATTAGAATAAAAAAAGAAAGTAATTAACTAAATCAAATAAAATAAATAAATCTATTCCCAATAAAAATCCCATAACATAAAAAAAAGGAAATCAATCAAAAAAGGGAGGGCGAAGTGATACAAAAAGAACTCTGTTCTTTGTTAGTCCTATCTATAAGAGGAGAGTATATGAAAAGTGTAACCGATTCTTTTGTTTCCTTGGGCCACTGGCCATCCGCCGGGGGTTTGGGGTTTAATACCGATATTTTAGCAACAAATCCAATAAATCTAAGTGTAGTACTTGGTGTATTAATTTATTTTGGAAAGGGAGTGTG